ATAAGGGATGTCATTTATGGTTCTGGTCTTTTTCTTTCTCTCTATTTAGAGTCTATTCCATATAGAGTCTATATGGAAGTGAAAAAATCATCATATAATAATCGAGAAGTTGCAACACAAAAGAAAGGGAGGAGATTTGTGATGATTTTGAAATTTTTTCTATTAGGTAATCCATTATCCTTATGCATGAAAATACTAAATTCCGTTGTTATAGTTGGACTCTATTATGGATTTATGACCACGTTCTCCATAGGGCCCTCTTATCTCTTCCTTCTTCGAGCTTGGGTTATGGAAGAAGGAACCGAAAACCAGATATCAGCAACAACCGGTTTTATTATGGGACAGCTTATGATTTTTATATCAATCTATTATGCGCCTTTGCATTTAGCATTGGGTAAACCTCATACAATGACTGTCCTAGTTCTACCATATCTTTTGTTTCATTTCTTCTGGAACAATAACAAGAACTTTTTGGATTATAGATCTACTACTAGAAATTCAATACGTAATTTCAACATTCAATGTATATTCCTGAATAATTTGATTTTTCAATTATTCAACCATTTCATTTTACCAAGTTCAACACTAGCCAGATTAGTCAACATTTCTATGTTTCGATGCAACAACAAGATGTTATTTGTAACAAGTAATTTTATTGGTTGGTTAATTGGTCACATTTTTTTTATTAAGTGCGTTGGATTAGTATTATTCTGGATACGGCAAAATAATTCCATTCAATCTAATAAGTACCTTCTTTCAGAATTGAGAAATTCTCTGGCTCGAATCTTTAGTATTCTCTTATTTATTACTTGTGTATACTATTTAGGCAGAATGCCTTTACCTATTTTTACTAAAAAACTGAAGGAAACCTCAGAAACAGAGGAAAGCGAGGAAAATGAGGAAGAAAGCGACATAGAAATAACTTCGGAACCAAAAGAAACTAAACAGGACGAAGAGGGATCCACCGAAGAAAACCTTTATTTTGGTTACGAAGAAAAAGAAGATCTTTACAAAATAAATGAAACGAACAAAATCCCAGTGAATGGAAAAGAAAAAACAAAGGATGAATTCTACTTTAAAGAGACATACTATAAGGATAGCCCTGTTTACGAAGACTCTTATCTTGATAGGTATCAAGAAGAAGAACTTTGGGAATTAGAAAGTAAAGAAGATCAAAATCTTTTTTGGTTTGAAAAACCGCTTGTCACTTTTCTTTTCGACTGTAAACGATGGAATCGTCCATTTCGATATATAAAAAATGATCGATTTGAAAATCCTGTACGAAATGAAATGTCACAATATTTTTTTTATACATGTCCAAGTGATGGAAAACAAAGAATATCTTTTACATATCCACCGAGTTTATCCACTTTTTCAGAAATGATAGAACGAAAGATATCTTTGTACACGACTGAAAAACTATCCCACGAGGATAATTATTGGGTTCATACTAATGAACAAAAAAAGCACACCTTGAGCAATGAATTAATAAATCGAATAAAAACTCTAGAAAAAAAAACAGGATCCCTTGTTCGAGATGTGCTCGAGAAAAGAATCAGATTATGCAATGATGAAAATGAAAAGGAATGCTTACCTAAAATGTACGATCCTTTTTTGAACGGACCATATCGCGGAAAAATAACAAAATTAGATTCACGTTCAATCAGGGATGATTTAATAACTTCTACAGATGCAGAGGATTCCATAGAAATAGTCTGGATAAATAAAATTCACGGTCTACTTCCTAATGATTCCCCCCCAGAATTTGAATATCAAAAGAATCTCTTTGATGGAGAATTTTTATCGACAAATAGTGGTCATTCCTTAACCTCAATCGGCGAAGTCCCCTTGGAATACCCCCCCAGTCTTAATTTGAAAAAATTGTCTTTATTGGCAGAAGAAAAAAGAATTGATTCAGAAAAGCAAGCAAAATGTTTGCAATTGATATTCGATGTAGTTACAACTGATTACAATGATCAAACAATTACAAATAAAAATAATCAATTGATTTTTCCTGGAATAGAAGAAATCAGAAAAGAGGTTCCTCGATGGTCATACAAATTGACAGATGATTTTGAAGAACAAGAGGAAGAAAATGAAGAAGAAGCAATGGAAGATCATGAAATTCGTTCAAGAAAAGCCAAACGTGTTGTAATTTATACTGATAAAGAGGAAACTACCAACGCTATTAGTAATACTAGTGATAGTGATCAAGCGGAAGAGGTGTCTTTGATACGTTACTCACAACAATCGGATTTTCGTCGGGATCTAATCAAAGGATCCATGCGTGCTCAAAGACGTAAAACAGTTACTTGGGAAATGTTTCAAGCAAATGTGCATTCGCCACTTTTTTTGGATCAAATAGACAAAACATTCTTTTTATCTTTTGATATCTCCGAAATGATGAATCTCGTTTTTAGGGGTTGGGTGGGTAGAGACTCGGAATTTGAAATTTCCGATTCTGCGGAGGAAGAGACAAAAGAAAGAGAGAAAAACAAGGAAAAGAAAGAGGAAAATGAACGTATAACAATATCAGAAACTTGGGATAGCATTATATTTGCTCAAGCAATAAGGGGTTCGATGTTAGTAACCCAATCGATTCTTAGAAAATACATTGTATTGCCTTCATTGATAATAGCTAAAAATGTTGGCCGTATGTTATTATTCCAATTCCCTGAGTGGTACGAGGATTTGAAAGATTGGAATAGAGAAATGCATGTTAAATGCACTTATAATGGTGTTCAATTATCAGAAACAGAATTTCCAAAAGATTGGTTAACGGATGGTATTCAGATAAAAATTCTATTTCCTTTCCGTCTAAAACCTTGGCGAAAATCTAAAGTACGATCCCATCATAGAGATACAATGAAAAAAAAAGGAAAAAAAGACAATTTTTGTTTTTTAACAGTCTGGGGAAGAGAAGCGGAACTCCCCTTCGGTTCTCCTCGAAAACAACCTTCTTTTTTTCAACCTATTTGGAAAGAGCTAAAAAAAAAAATTCTAAAACTGGAAAAAACATTTTCTCTTTCTCTAGTTCTAAGAGTTTCTAAAAAAACGAGAAAAGGGTTTTTAAAGATTTCAAAAGAAAAAACAAGATGGGTTAACAAAATAGTTCTAGTTATAAAACGAATAATGAAAGAACTTGAAAAAATAATAAACCCAATTTTCTTATTTGGATTCGGGAAAGTCAAAGTATATGAATCGAATGAAAATAGAAAAGATTCTATAATCAGTAATAAGACTACCGACGAATCAACCATTCGAATTCGATCCACGAATTGGACAAAACATTCACTTATAGAGAAAAAAATAAAGGATCTTGCTGATAGGACAACCACAATCAGAAATCAAATAGAACAAATCACAAAAGACAAGAAAAAAATAGTTGTAACTCCGGGTATAAGTATTAGCCCTAATAAGACAAATTGTGCTGATAAAAATTCAGAATTGCAAAAACATATTTGGCAAATATTCAAAAGAAAAAGTACCCGATTAATACGCAAATTCTACTACTTTATCAAATATTTCATTGAAAGAATATACAGCGATAGCCTTCTATGTACCATTAACAGTCTTAGGACCAATGCACAGCTTTTCCTTGAATCAACAAAAAAAATGATCAATAAATTCTTTTACCACGATGAAACAAATCAAGAAGGGATTGATCAAACAAATCAAAATACAATTCACTTTATTTCGACGATGCAAAAGGCGCTTTCTAATATTAGTAATAAGAATTCAACTATTTATTGTGACTTATCCTCTTTGTCACAAGCATATGTATTTTACACATTGTCACAAGTTCAAGTTAATAACAAGTATTACTTGAGATCTGTATTTCAATATCACGGGACCCATCTTTTTCTTAAAGATAGAATCAAGGATTATTATGGGACACGAGGACTATTTGATTACAAACCAAAGCATAAGAAAGTTGATAAGTCTGGAATGAATGAATGGAAAAACTGGTTAAAGAGTCATTCTCAATACAATTTATCTCAAACTCAATGGTCTCGATTAGTACCACAAAAATGGAGAAATAGAGTCAATCAACGTTGTACAATTCAAAAAAAAGACTCAATAATATTGGATTCATATAAAAAAAACCAATTAATTCATTACGTGAAACAAAATTATTACCGAATAGACTCATGGACAGGACAAAAAGAAAAATTAAAAAAAAACTACAAATATGATCTTCTAGCACATAAATATATGAATTATGAGGATGGAGGGGACTCATATATTTATGCATCGCCATTACAAGTAAACAGAGACCCAAAAATTCCATATAATTTCAATACACAGAAAACACAGAAACCCGAATCAGTTTATGCACTAGTAGGTATAGATATTAGTGATTATCTAGGAGAAGAATCTAGTCTATATGGAGAAAAAAATTTGGATAGAAAATATTTTGATTGTAGAATTCTCCGGTTTTGTTTTAGAAAAAATATTGATATTGATACCTGGACTAATATGCATATTGGTACCAAGATTAATAAAAATACTAAAGCTGGAACTCATAATTATCCACAAATTTATAATAAAGATATTTATCCTCTCACGATTCATCAAAAAACAAAACCATCCAATAAAAGAAAAAAACTTTTTGATTGGATGGGAATGAATAAAGAAAGGTTATATCGTCCCATATCAAATCTGGAATCTTGGTTCTTCCCAGAATTTGGACTACTTTATGATGCATATAAGCTTAAACCATGGATTATACCAATCCAATTTCTTCTTTTAAACATTCATAGAAATACAAAAATTAGTCCAAATAAGAACATCAACGGAAATGATCTTAATCTACGATCTAATAAAAAAGAATATCTTGAATTAGAGAATCAGAACCAACAAGAAAAAAAACAAATGCTAAGCCAAAGAGATCTTGGATCAGATACACAACAAGATATACAAAAACAAAAGAAAAAAGAAGATGTTGAAAAAAATTACACAGAATCAACCATTAAAAAACGTAGAAAGAAAAAACAATTAAAGAGCAAGAAGGAAGCAGAACTAGATTTTTTTCTGAAAAAATATTTCCTTTTTCAATTAAGATGGGATGATTCTTTGAATCAAAGAATGATCAACAATATCAAGGTATATTGTCTACTACTTAGACTGATAAATCTAAAGGAAATTGCTATATCCTCAATTCAAAGAGGAGAGATGCGTCTAGATGTAATGTTGATTCAAAAGGATCTATCTCTTACAGAATTGATAAAAAGGGGAATATTTATTATTGAACCGGTTCGTCTCTCTATAAAATGGGATGAAGAATTTCTTATATATCAAACCATAGGTATTTCATTGGTCAATAAGAGTAAACAACAATCTGAAACTGATAGAAGATATATAAAAAACTATCTTGATGAGAATCCTTTTGAGAAATCCATTTCACGACATAGCACTATGCTTGTGAGTGAAGATAAAAATTATTATGATTTATTTGTTCCTGAAAATATTCTATCTACTAGACGTCGTAGAGAGTTGAGAATTCTAATGTGTTTCAATTCCTGGAAGGGGAATGTTGTAGACGTAGATAGAAATCTAAGATTTTTCAATGAAAACGACATAAAGAACTGTGGACAGTTTTTGAAAAAGGACAAGCATTTTAATACAGATCCAAATAAAAACAAATTAATCAAATTAAAATTGTTTCTTTGGCCCAATTATCGATTAGAAGATTTAGCTTGTATGAATCGGTATTGGTTTGATACCCATAATGGTAGTCGTTTCAGTATGTCAAGAATACAGATGTATCCACAATTCAGAATTTATTGATGGTATATTTTATATACTATATAAACATATAATATAGTGTAGTGTGTAGTGTGTGAGTGAGATATTCAACATACAAAGGCCGAAAGATATACACATATGTTATGTTACATTATGATACATGATACTGAATTTAATGGCTTATCAACTGAATCTAGAAATGAATCGGCGAAATCTTCTTAGGTACAATACAAAGAAATCATTCTCTTTGTTGAGTGCAGAAATGTATTATACCTTTCTATCCAAATCAAATTAATAAATAAGAAACAATAAAATTTGATTTGGATAGAAAAAATCGTATATATAAGAGTAAGAGGAAACCTTTTTTGTATCTACCAGAAAATGACTGACATTATTTTTTCTGATCAGTAAAATAAAAAAAAAAAAACAAAAAAATGGAAAACTCTTTTTTTATGGTAAAAAATTCATTTATCTCAATTATTTCGCAAGAACAAGAAGAAAAAGAAGAAAACAAAGGGTCTGTCGAATTTCAAGTAGTCAGTTTCACCAATAAGATACGAAGACTTACTTCCCATTTGGAGTTGCATAAAAAAGATTTTTCATCTCAGAGGGGTTTACGAATAATCCTGGGAAAACGTCAACGGTTGCTGGCGTATTTGTCAAAGAAAAATAGAGTACGTTATAAGAATTTAATTGGTCAGTTGGATATTCGGGAACCAAAAACTCGTTAAGTTAATTCGAAGATTCGTTTGAATCTTTATTGTTTTGTTTATTTTTTTGACAAACCTCGTTTTTTTATTATATACAACACATATGAGTTCATTTGTGTAATAACTTATGTATCAATGTAATGAATCAGGAAAAAGAGATATGGATTCGGGGAAAAAAGATATGGATATGATTGGACCGACTAGAAGAAACGATCTTATGATAGTCAATATGGGTCCTCAGCACCCATCGATGCATGGTGTTCTTCGATTAATCGTTACTTTGGATGGTGAAGATGTTATTGACTGTGAACCGATACTAGGTTATTTACACAGAGGCATGGAAAAAATTGCCGAAAACCGAACAATTGTACAATATTTACCTTATGTAACACGGTGGGATTATCTAGCTACTATGTTCACAGAAGCAATAACTGTAAATGCTCCCGAACAGTTAGGAAATATTCAAGTACCTCAAAGAGCAAGCTATATCAGAGTGATTATGTTAGAACTAAGTCGTATAGCTTCTCATTTGTTATGGCTTGGCCCTTTTATGGCAGATATTGGTGCACAGACTCCCTTTTTCTATATTTTTCGAGAGAGAGAGTTAATCTATGATCTATTTGAGGCTGCTACAGGCATGCGAATGATGCATAATTACTTTCGCATTGGCGGAGTAGCTGCGGATTTACCATATGGCTGGATAGATAAATGTTTAGATTTTTGCGATTATTTTTTAACAGGAATTGACGAATATGAAAAACTTATTACACGCAATCCCATTTTTTTGGAACGAGTTGAAGGTGTAGGTATTATTAGTGGAGAAGAAGCAATAAATTGGGGCTTGTCGGGACCCATGCTACGAGGTTCCGGAATCTCATGGGATCTCCGTAAAGTTGATCAATATGAATGTTATAATGAATTTGATTGGGAAGTCCAATGGCAAAAAGAAGGAGATTCTCTAGCTCGTTATTTAGTACGAATGAGTGAAATGAGGGAATCCATAAAAATAATTCAACAGGCTTTAGAAGGAATTCCGGGCGGACCTTATGAAAATTTAGAGGTCCGACGTTTTGATAAAACAAAAGATTCGGAATGGAATGATTTTGAATATAGATTCATTAGTAAAAAACCTTCGCCAAATTTTGAATTGTCAAAACAAGAACTTTATGTAAGAGTAGAAGCTCCAAAAGGAGAATTAGGCATTTTTCTCATAGGAGATCAGAACGTTTTCCCTTGGAGGTGGAAAATTCGTCCTCCAGGTTTTATCAATTTACAAATTTTGCCTCAGCTAGTTAAAAAGATGAAATTGGCTGATATTATGACGATACTAGGTAGTATAGATATTATTATGGGAGAAGTGGATCGTTGAAATGATAATTGATATAAGAGAAGTACAAACTATCAATTCTTTTTCTGTATCGGAATTCTTAAAAGAAATATATGAACTTATATGGCTCGTTATCCCTATTTTAGTTTTAATAATAGGGATTGTAATAGGTGTACTAGTAATAGTATGGCTAGAAAGAGAAATATCTGCCGCGATACAACAGCGTATTGGACCTGAATATGCGGGGCCATTAGGAATTCTTCAAGCTTTAGCAGATGGAACCAAACTCCTTTTCAAAGAGGATGTCCTTCCATCTAGGGGGGATAGACGTTTATTCAGTGCCGGGCCAGCTATTGCAGTCGTATCCATTTTACTAAGTTATTTAGTAATTCCTTTTGGCTCTCGCCTAATTCTAGCCGATCTCAGTATCGGGGTTTTTTTATGGATCGCCATTTCGAGTATTGCTCCTATTGCCCTTCTTATGTCAGGATATGGATCAAATAATAAATATTCTTTTTTAGGTGGTCTACGAGCTGCTGCTCAATCGATTAGTTATGAAATACCATTAACTCTATGTGTCTTATCAATCTCTCTACGTGTGATTCGTCAAATAGTAACTTTTTAGTGATTGATTCAAAGGTTTAATTAAATTTAAATTCTTATTTTTCTTCCTAATTAAAATTAAGTTCACTGAGTTAAACTAGATAGTCATATGAGTCAAATAAAACAGCTTATGAATTTGCAGTAAAAAAATATAATAAAGGCTCATTCCCTATGTACAAGAGGAAATAAACAGTTTATCCCAAGATTGAGAGTTGTTTTCATGTCTTGAAGCGGATACAGAAGATCTACCCTATATTTTTGTAATATTACAATATGGGATCACTAAAAAATGAGTGAACAGATAGGAACACCAAGATACACAAAAGATTAGTAATAGAGATTATGTCAGATCTCAAAAAAGAGGGATTTATACATAAACTGAATCAAAAAGGGCTTTAAGTTGGTAGAAATTATAAAGTAGTACTTCCTTAAGATTCCGATCTAGAGTATCCTCCTATTCACTGATTAAAGAACTGACTATCAAGAACGAATTAATTCTCTTTTTTTAACCTTTTTTTTTATAAGTCAGAACAGTACAGTTACAAAAGAAAGAAACTAGAGTAGCCTGTATCTAATTCTTTCTTTTTCGTAATAAAAAAAGAGAGGTCAAACTGTCTAATGAAGAAAAAAATCAGTATTTTATTAAAATTGAAATAAAAAATTATTACTGAAGAGATAAAAATTTTTTTTTAAGAGAATGAGATGAATTCCGAAGTGGTTGTTCCAGCAAACAGAATTCCCTCGGTCTAAATTTGAGCTGTACGAGAAATTGTTTTATATTTATTACCCAGTAGAGAATAAATTTTCATACCGGATTTTTTATGACCGTAGAGGAGCCGTATGAAATGAAAGTTTCATGTACGGTTCTGGAATAGCGACGAAAACAGTGATGTTATGGTCGACTATAATTATCTAACAGTTTAAGTACAGTTGATATAGTTGAAGCACAGTCAAAATATGGTTTTTGGGGCTGGAATTTGTGGCGTCAACCAATAGGGTTTATTGTTTTTTTAATATCGTCTCTGGCAGAATGTGAGAGATTACCTTTTGATTTACCAGAAGCAGAAGAAGAATTAGTAGCAGGTTATCAAACTGAATATTCAGGCATAAAATATGGTTTGTTTTATGTTGCTTCTTACCTAAATTTATTAGTTTCTGCTTTATTTGTTACAGTTCTTTACTTAGGTGGATGGAATTTCTCGCTTCCATCCATGGTTATTCCTGAATTTTTTCTAATGAATAAAATTTTTGTAATGACAATTGGTATTTTTATAACATTAGCTAAAGCCTTTCTATTCCTCTTTATTTCTATCGCAACAAGATGGACTTTACCAAGGTTGAGAATGGACCAATTATTAAATCTTGGATGGAAATTTCTTTTACCTATTTCTCTAGGCAATTTATTATTGACAACTTCTTACCAACTTGTTTCACTCTAAATTAACTAAATACTAGATTAAGTTAACCTTTTTTAGATTACTAACCTCTATCAAACAAGACAAGAGAAAAAAATATTAACTTTATATTTCATGGATATTTACGATATGTTTCCTATGGTGACTGGATTCATGAATTATGGTCAACAAACAGTACGAGCTGCAAGGTATATCGGTCAAGGTTTTATGATTACCTTATCTCATGCAAATCGTTTACCTGTAACTATTCAATATCCTTATGAAAAATCAATAACCTCAGAGCGTTTCCGGGGTCGAATACATTTCGAATTCGATAAATGTATCGCTTGTGAAGTATGTGTTCGTGTATGTCCTATAAATCTACCTGTTGTAGATTGGAAATTGGAAACAAATATTAAAAAGAAACAATTACTTAATTATAGTATTGATTTTGGGGTATGTATTTTTTGTGGAAATTGTGTTGAGTATTGTCCAACAAACTGTTTATCAATGACTGAGGAATATGAACTTTCTGCTTATGATCGCCACGAATTGAATTATAATCAAATAGCATTGGGTCGTTTACCAATATCCATAATGGGAGATTACTCCATTCAACCAATTATGAATTCAATACCACTCAACAAAATAGACAAGGACAAACCTCTTGCTTGAGGGACGATTAAAAAAGAAAGAGTAAGAACTTTTTTGCTATTTCATTTTTTTTCAGATATTTTAGATAAGTTTATATAGATTAAATTTTCATATAGATCTATTTACTGTCTAAAAAAATAACAAAAAGAAAAAAGAGAATAACTTTGGATTTAAGAACTTTTTTTGGATTTATCGAAAAGGTGATAAAGAATTTAAACTTATATATCTTATCTATATTATACATTATACATAATGGATTTAACTGGACCAATACATGATATTCTTGTAGTATTTCTCGGATTAGTTCTTATATTAGGAGGTCTCGGAGTAGTTTTATTTACCAATCCAATTTATTCCGCTTTTTCTTTGGGATTGGTTCTTATTTGTGTATCTTTATTCTATATTTTATTGAACTCCTATTTTGTAGCTGCTGCACAGCTCCTTATTTATGTTGGGGCTATAAATGTGTTAATCTTATTTGCTGTAATGTTTATGAAAGGGTCAGAATTTTCCAATGATTTACGTCTTTGGACTGTGGGAGATGGGGTTACTGCCCTGGTTTGTACCAGTATTCTTTTTTTACTAATTAGTACTATTTCAGATACATCATGGTATGGGATTATTTGGACTACAAAATCAAACCACATTATAGAACAGGACCTTATAAGTAATGTTCAACAGATTGGAATTCATTTATCAACAGATTTTTTTCTTCCATTTGAACTCATTTCTATAATTCTTTTAGTTGCCTTAATAGGTGCAATTAGTATGGCTCGTCAAAATTAGTTTAAATTCTCATATCATATCTAAATTTCATACTTCAATCTATTTAATTTCATATAACCACATTTGAATCTTAATACAATAGAGAAACTACGTAATATAAGAAGGGTTTTGTCTTGTCATCTATTATGTTATTGGAAGACCTTTATAAGGGGGTATAATGGAAGACTTTTTGTCGTGATTGGGTTATTTTTGCAAATTAAATTATATAACTGATAGTTATATAATAACTCTTAACTCTTGTGTATAAATAAATAAAGCCAACTACTTGTTTGATTCTATTTATTTTTCTTGCAAATACGTGAGTTCTTTGTAGATTTTGTCCTGAACTAAAATTGTTACTCGATGAAAATTTCCATTCTATAAAAAATTTTAATCAGTTGATTTCTTTGTTGAAATCAATTGATATTCAGAAGGAGTTAGTCAATGATGGTTGAGCATGTACTTTTTTTGAGTGCATATTTGTTTTCTCTTGGTATTTATGGATTGATAACAAGTCGAAGCATGGTTAGAGCACTTATGTGTCTTGAGCTGATACTAAATTCCGTTAACATTAATCTTGTTACTTTTTCGGATTTATTTGATAGTCGACAATTAAAAGGAGATATTTTCTCTATTTTTGTTATAGCTATTGCAGCGGCTGAAGCAGCTATTGGTCTAGCTATTGTCTCATCGATCTATCGTAATAGAAAATCAACACGTATCAATCAATCCAATTTGTTGAATAAATAGTCTTAGCCTGTAATATTATACTAAACCTAACTTGTCATCCATTACTAATGGTCTAGATACACACTAATTATATCTATTGATTTTTTATCCAAAAATTCCACATTTATTACTTCATTATATATTTTTATTTTTGACTGATTATAGAAATCTACTAAAAAGAAAAATAACTATAACCTCTAAATAATAATTCAATTTTATATTTTATATCTATTATATCCTAGTTAGATAAATCGATAAAAAAAGTAGAACATATAAATGAAGTTTAACGCTACTTATAAATATTATGTCTAATTCATGTATAATTATAGGCGGGTAATATGACTAATATGAAAATTCTCTTAGATGTCAGATGACAAATAAGACTCGATAATATAGTCAAGAGATAGAATAGGGTAAACTAATCAAATATAATAAATCAAAGATTAAAAAAAAAGAAGTACAATAACAAGAAAAGTGAATCAAAAATTCAATGACTAGAATAGTAAATGAATAGAATATTAGATAGTGACACAATTTTTTAGGATAGGACTAACAAATCTCACTAATTCTAAATTAACATTTCATTGATTTTTTTTTTATCATTTTATTTGAATAAGTTAATATTAGTATGTAAGATATATGATTTGCATTATTCTGTTTGTTCAAAAATAAATCAAAGTCTCTTGGAACTTTTCTTATGAACAGATCCAGAAGTATATGGATTATTAAAAATTCTGGTAAACCACTGATTCGTCTGGTTTATACAATGTATTTATTTACTGTTGATCTTGTCAGAAAACCAGATCGAAATTTTTTATGTTCAAAACGGGAGTTTATAGATCCAATGTCACATGCAGTCAAAATTTATGATACGTGTATAGGGTGTACTCAATGTGTCCGTGCCTGCCCTACAGATGTGTTAGAAATGATACCTTGGGATGGTTGTAAATCAAAGCAAATTGCCTCCGCTCCAAGAACTGAAGACTGTGTAGGTTGTAAGAGATGCGAATCCGCCTGTCCAACAGATTTTTTGAGTGTCCGTGTTTATTTAGGGAGTGAGACAACTCGTAGTATGGGACTAGCTTACTAATACGTTAGAAAAAAATCCACTTGAATCATTTGATTTGATTCCTCTTTACTTACTGACAAAAAACCCGTACTCAACAAGTTTATTTTATTGAGTACGGGTTTTTCTGTTCTGGTCAAAGCGTATCTTGTCTTTACCACGAGTTATTTTCCTTGGTTAACATTAATTGTTGTTTTTCCTATATTTGCGGGCTGTTTCATTTTTCTTCTCCCGCACAGAGGAAATAAGGTAGTTCGTTGGTATACGATGTGTATATGTTTATTAGAACTCCTTATAATGACCTATGTATTCTGTTATCATTTTCAATTGGATGATCCATTAATCCAAATTGAAGATGATTTTAAATGGATAAATATTTTTGATTTTCATTGGAGACTCGGAATTGATGGACTTTCGATAGGACCTATTTTACTTACAGGATTTATCACTACTTTAGCTACTTTAGCGGCTTGGCCTGTCACTCGAGATTCCAGATTGTTTCATTTCCTGATGTTAGCAATGTATAGCGGTCAAATAGGATTATTTGCTTCCCGTGACCTTTTACTTTTTTTTATGATGTGGGAGTTAGAATTAATTCCAGTTTATTTGCTTTTATGCATGTGGGGCGGGAAAAAACGTCTGTATTCCGCTACAAAATTTATTTTATATACTGCGGGGGGTTCTATTTTTCTTTTAATAGGAGTTCTAGGTATGGGTTTATATGGCTCAAATGAACCCACTTTAAATTTTGAAACATTAGCTAATCAATCGTATCCCCTAGCATTAGAAATTTTATTATATTTTGGGTTCCTGATTGCTTTTGCTGTGAAATTACCAATAATACCCCTACATACATGGTTACCGGATACACACGGGGAAGCACATTACAGTACATGTATGCTTCTAGCCGGAATCTTGTTAAAAATGGGAGCATATGGCTTGATTCGTATTAATATGGAATTCTTACCCCATGCTCATTCTCTTTTTTCACCATGGTTGGTAATTGTGGGAACTATACAAATAATTTATGCCGCTTTAACCTCTTTCGGTCAACGAAATTTAAAAAAGAGAATAGCGTATTCTTCCGTATCTCACATGGGGTTCATAATTATAGGTATTGGTTCTTTAACCAACACAGGGCTTAACGGAGCTATTTTACAATTAATCTCCCATGGATTTATTGGTGCTGCCCTTTTCTTCTTGGGGGGAACAAGTTGTGACAGAATACGACTTGTTTATCTTGACGAAATGGGAGGAATTTCTATCCCAATGCCAAAAATATTTACTATGTTTAGTAGTTTCTCAATGGCTTCTCTTGCATTGCCCGGAATGAGTGGTTTTGTTGCGGAATCAATAGTTTTTTTAGGAATAATTAGTAGTCAAAAATATCTTTTACTCACAAAACTACTAATTACTTTTGTTATGGCAATTGGAATCATATTAACTCCTATTTATTTATTATCTATGTTACGGCAGATGTTCTATGGATACAAATTATTCAATCTGTCAAACTCTGTTTTTGTAGACTCTGGACCACGAGAACTTTTTGTTTCAATCTGTGTTTTTCTACCCGTAATAGCGATTGGTCTATATCCTGATTTAGTAATGTCATTATCTGTTGATAAGGTACAAGAAATTGTATCTAATTATTACTCTAGATAGTCTTCAGGACTCAAAAAAAAAAGGAAAAGTCATTATCAGAAGTCAATTAGACTTGATTGTAATTCCATTATATTATTACATTACACATTTTTTTGAGAACCTTTGTTACTCTAAAGGTTCTCAAAAAAAAAATGAAAAAAAAAAATGAATGACACAACATTTTTTCTTTCTTTGGTTGTGGTCGGATTTTTTTGTTAAATTTGACTATTCAACTCAAACCTAACTTAAAATGAACGAACCATAACTATGTAGTCCTATTCCTAATAGATTAACCCCAAAATAGCATATCCAAATTATAAAAAATCCTATGGAAGCAACTATTGCCGAATTCGCACCTTGCCAATTTTTGGTTGTTCTAGTGTGTGAATAAATCGCGTATATTGTCCAAGTAATAAAAGCCCAAGTCTCTTTAGGATCCCAATTCCAATAGGATCCCCATGCTTCATTAGCCCATACTGCTCCAGATAGAATACCTATAGTTAAAAAAGTGAATCCGATACTAATAACACGAGAACTCCAATAATCCAATCTTTCTAGTAATTGATACTTGTAATAATTTTTAAAAGAAGACAAAGAAGTCGTTTTTTTTATATTTTCAGTGAAAGTTAAACAGTCCATCTGATCAAAAACTGATGACTCAATTACTAAATTTTGGTTTTCAACAACAATTTTTAGATTTTTTCGAAATATGATTACTAGAAGAGCAATTGAAAATAAAGATCCAACTAAAAGAGCTGCATAACTTAACAACATCATACTTACATGCATCATTAACCAATGGGATCGTAGAGCAGGGACTAATATGGGTGATTGGTGCATTTCTGTTGAAAGACCTGAAGTCGCAAAAGCTTGAGTCAAAATAGCGCTGGGTGTGGTTATTGCACTTAAAAATTTTGCATTTTGATGATTCCATATTTTAGGAATCATATGAATTATAGCAAAACTCCACGAAAGGAACATTAATGATTCGTATAAATTACTTAATGGAAAATGGCCTGAATAAATCCAACGAATTATTAATAATCCCGTTATGGACAAAAACGTAGCTATCATACCCTTTTCCAATGAATTCGATAAGCCAGGAATTTCATGACCGAAAAAGGTCATTAACTGAATGATAATTACAACAGAAATAATAGAAAAGGAGATATGAGTTAATATATGTTCTAAAGTTACAAATATCATAAAAAAGAACGTCCAATTACATTACAGAATTAAAATCAAGAATTCAATCTAAATAAATTATAGATGTTATACTTATAATTTATTAATCTAGCATGATATGCCGCCACTCGGACTCGAACCGAGATGCTCTAGCACTGCTTCCTAAGAGCAGCGTGTCTACCATTTCACCATGGCGGCTTGCTTGAAATAATAATAGCTTATGTATCTCAAATCGTCGAGATTAAAAGATATACTTTAAATCGACAGGAATTACACTTAGAGTTTTGTCAATATTCATATTAGGGATTACTTTATTTTATTAGTCATTATACGTTTTTTGTTTGGATGAAACTAGATCTAACAAAAAGACGTTCCAATCTCTATACTATACTTTTCAGTTACACAACCTAAATAGTTTTATTTTTTTTTTGTTTAGTTGTTTAGAAAATTTGAGTAAAGGGAACTCAAAATAAAACGAAAGATATTCTCAATAATAAATCAAACTTATTATCTAATTTAAAAATGAGACTTTTCCTATTTTTTCTTTTATTTTTGTTAAGTAAACAACTAAAAGAAAAAATAGAAAAAGACTGTTTAGAATCACGATATTATATATATTATAGTAGAAATAAAAAACTCTTTTCTTATATCATAACAGTTTGTTCTTGCAGATTTAAAAAGTTAAAACAAAACTAAATAAAATAAGATTTAAACTCAGTTAAGTGGTATTAAAAAATAAAAGAAACATGGCAATTATTTCAGCGATCTAAATTCAGATTAGTCTAAAGCTTTATTACTAGTTTGTCGCACGAAAAAACTTTTTGACTGTCCTGTGGAGATCGATTTAGCTAAAGAAAAAGCTTTTAGCGCAGCCACGTAGGCTTTTTTCTTCCAAATACTTTTACGAATACGTTTTTTTGAAATAGAAGTGCGTTTTTTTGGGACTGCCATTCAACAAAAAAGTTAGTTATTTTTATCATTGGATGTGAAAGACATCTATTAAAAAAAAAAGAGATATAGTTTTGAAATTATCTCTAATTTACTGAACTTAGTGCATATAGAAAAAGTCATAGAATATAAATTCTACATACAGAAAAGGAAATCTTCTAATTATTTTTGGACATTACAGACTCAAAAGTTTGATTTAATATTCGTTATAAGTTTTCTTTTTTTTTGTTTTTCGTATCTTTTCTTTATTACATATAACTAAAACTTTTTTATTTTACATATAACTAAAATACTATATTATTGATTAATAAAGCCCAAAGAATTTAAACCGAATTCTTTTGTTTTACTACGTTTATTTATAATAAGTTAATTAATTTATTAAAGTCTTTGAGTCTCTTTTTATTTACTAACCAAAAATGTCAAATTATCCATTAGTTGATAAACTGGAGCGTGACGATACATTTTTAACATAAATTGGGTGTTAAACAAGAGAGCGGTAGATAGAGAAGTATAAGTAATATCTTTTTTTTTGTTATCGTATTGCAAGTCTAGGTTAAACTTATGAAATTCTTCGTTATGATATTCTTTCTATCATAAAACATGAAATAAGTTTTCTATATCATTGAGTTTTAACTCAATGAAGGAGTTTCACATTAATTAAATTAGAGAATTAGTCAATTAGATAATTACTTTAAACTTTTTAACTATAATTATAAAGTTCCTATTATTACAGAATTTGGAGACGTATATGAACTGAGTGAGCCTTTGTATAGATTAAAACACTACACTACTAAAGTCATAGATTTAATCTAGTTATTTGTTCATATCATTGAATTAAGGGAATTGTTTTTGAATTATTCTAAACAAAATAATAGATGAGATAAATCAGATTAATATTAATTAAGAATTCACTTTTTTGAGTTTTTAATAATTTTTTTCTATTGATTTATTTCTTTTATTCTTGTTCCTTTCGAAAGAGATAAGAGTTGGTGAATTGGAAACTATTAAATTAATAAAAAATAAAACTGTAAACTTTGCTTTCTTATGGAACATACATATCAATATGCCTGGATAATACCTATACTTCCAATACCTATTACTCTGCTAATAGGAGCTGGACTTCTTCTTTTTCCAAGCGCAACAAAAAACAGTCGTCGTATGTGGGCATTTCCTAGTATTTTACTCCTAAGTATAGGTCTTATTTTTTCGGCCAATCTGGCTTTTCAACAAATAAATGGAAGTTTTATTTATCAATTTCTATGGTCTTGGACAATCAATAATGATTTTTCCTTAGAATTCGGCTACTTTATTGATCCACTTACTTCCATTATGTTAATTTTAATCACTACTGTTGGAATTATGGTTCTTATCTATAGTGATAATTATATGTCTTATGATCAAGGATATTTGAGGTTTTTTGCTTATCTTAGTTTTTTTAATGCTTCCATGTTGGGCTTAGTTACTAGTTCTAATTTGATACAAATCTATATTTTTTGGGAATTGGTAGGAATGTGTTCGTATTTATTAATCGGTTTTTGGTTCACCCGACCAAGTGCAGCAAGTGCCTGTCAAAAAGCTTTTATAACCAATCGTGTAGGGGATTTTGGTTTATTATTAGGAATTTTAGGTTTTTATTGGCTAACAGGAAGTTTCGAATTTCGTGATTTGTTTGAAACTTTTAATAAACTCAATAATCAGGAAAATTCTTTATTTCCAACTCTGTGTGCTTTTCTATTATTCCTTGGTGCAATGGCTAAATCCGCACAATTTCCCCTTCATGTATGGTTACCCGATGCCATGGAGGGTCCGACTCCCATTTCTGCTCTTATACATGCAGCTACTATGGTAGCTGCGGGAATTTTTCTTGTCGCTAGACTTCTTCCTCTCTTTATAGGTATACCTTATATAATGAATATTATTTCAGTAATAGGCGTAATAACATTACTATTAGGAGCAACTTTGGCTCTTGCTCAAAGAGATATTAAAAGAAGTTTAGCTTATTCTACAATGTCGCAATTGGGTTATATTATGCTAGCCCTAGGACTAGGATCTTATAGAGCTGCTTTATTTCATTTGATCACTCATGCGTATTCTAAAGCATTATTATTTTTGGGCTCTGGATCTATAATTCATTCAATGGAACCCCTTGTTGGCTATTCACCTGACAAAAGTCAGAATATGGTTCTTATGGGTGGTTTAACAAAATATATTCCAATTACAAGAACTACTTTTTTATTAGGTACACTTTCTCTTTGTGGTATTCCACCTCTGGCTTGTTTTTGGTCTAAAGATGAAATTCTTAGTGAAAGTTGGCTATATTCACCCACTTTCGCAGTAATAGCTTATTTTACTGCAGGACTTACTGCCTTTTATATGTTTCGGGTCTACTTACTTACCTTTGAAGATAGTTTACATGTTAATTTTCAAAATTATAGTGGAACGCAAAATACTTCAGCCTATTCGATATCTGTATGGGGAAAAGAACAACCTAAATCAGTAAATGTCCTTTTCTCAACCATGAAAGCTAATAACGAAAATAAAAATATTTTGTTTTTTCCTAAAAAAAGTGATCCCAATGTAATAACTCAAATCCGATACTTTACTACTCCTTTTTTCACAAAAAGTAATTCTATGTATCCTCATGAAGCCGATAATACTATGTTATTTCCTTTGCTTGTATTGGTAGTCTTTACTTTGTTCATTGGAGGAATCGGAATTCCTTTTGGTCAATCAGAACTAAACGTTAATTTATTAACAAAATGGTTAGCTCCATCACAAAATCTTTTACATCCAACTTCAGAAGAGTCCATAGATTTGTACGAATTTTTCACAAATGCAAGTTTGTCAGTAAGTATAGCTTTTGGAGGAATATATTTAGCATCCCTTTTTTACGGATCTCCTTATTCACCTTTACAAAATTTAGAATTAATGAATTCATTTCTCAAAATAGCGACTAAAACAAAACGAGTTTCTTTCGACAAAATTTCCAATATTGTGTACAACTGGTCCTATAATCGCGGTTATATCGATTTATTCTATACAAATATAGTAATTCAGAATTTTAGAAAATTAGCTACATTTAGTTATTTTTGGGATAGATATATAATTGATGGTATTACAAATGGTGTTGGAGTTGTGAGTTTCTTTGGAGGCGAAGCAATTAAATATGTATTAGGAGGGGGACGAATATCCTTTTATCTCTTTTTCTATTTAGCTTCTATTTTAATATTCATTTATTTCTTCTTTTTTAGTTTCTAATCTAATAACTCTTTTTATTTCTAAAATAGAAAAAATGAAAAATATAGATATAGATTATATATATATACTAACATGTATATATAAGATTTATATATAGTACTAGTTCTAGAAGTTGTATCTATATTTATAATTTATAGACTAAATATGGAGTTATAGACTAACACTAAATAAAAACAGTTTGCAATGCAAAGGGGGGAAACCCAAAAAACGAGGTTTGTCAAAAAAATAAACAAAACAATAAAGATTCAAACGAATCTTCGAATTAACTTAACGAGTTTTTGGTTCCCGAATATCCAACTGACCAATTAAATTCTTATAACGTACTCTATTTTTCTTTGACAAATACGCCAGCAACCGTTGACGTTTTCCCAGGATTATTCGTAAACCCCTCTGAGATGAAAAATCTTTTTTATGCAACTCCAAATGGGAAGTAAGTCTTCGTATCTTATTGGTGAAACTGACTACTTGAAATTCGACAGACCCTTTGTTTTCTTCTTTTTCTTCTTGTTCTTGCGAAATAATTGAGATAAATGAATTTTTTACCATAAAAAAAGAGTTTTCCATTTTTTTGTTTTTTTTTTTTTATTTTACTGATCAGAAAAAATAATGTCAGTCATTTTCTGGTAGATACAAAAAAGGTTTCCTCTTACTCTTATATATACGATTTTTTCTATCCAAATCAAATTTTATTGTTTCTTATTTATTAATTTGATTTGGATAGAAAGGTATAATACATTTCTGCACTCAACAAAGAGAATGATTTCTTTGTATTGTACCTAAGAAGATTTCGCCGATTCATTTCTAGATTCAGTTGATAAGCCATTAAATTCAGTATCATGTATCATAATGTAACATAACATATGTGTATATCTTTCGGCCTTTGTATGTTGAATATCTCACTCACACACTACACACTACACTATATTATATGTTTATATAGTATATAAAATATACCATCAATAAATTCTGAATTGTGGATACATCTGTATTCTTGACATACTGAAACGACTACCATTATGGGTATCAAACCAATACCGATTCATACAAGCTAAATCTTCTAATCGATAATTGGGCCAAAGAAACAATTTTAATTTGATTAATTTGTTTTTATTTGGATCTGTATTAAAATGCTTGTCCTTTTTCAAAAACTGTCCACAGTTCTTTATGTCGTTTTCATTGAAAAATCTTAGATTTCTATCTACGTCTACAACATTCCCCTTCCAGGAATTGAAACACATTAGAATTCTCAACTCTCTACGACGTCTAGTAGATAGAATATTTTCAGGAACAAATAAATCATAATAATTTTTATCTTCACTCACAAGCATAGTGCTATGTCGTGAAATGGATTTCTCAAAAGGATTCTCATCAAGATAGTTTTTTATATATCTTCTATCAGTTTCAGATTGTTGTTTACTCTTATTGACCAATGAAATACCTATGGTTTGATATATAAGAAATTCTTCATCCCATTTTATAGAGAGACGAACCGGTTCAATAATAAATATTCCCCTTTTTATCAATTCTGTAAGAGATAGATCCTTTTGAATCAACATTACATCTAGACGCATCTCTCCTCTTTGAATTGAGGATATAGCAATTTCCTTTAGATTTATCAGTCTAAGTAGTAGACAATATACCTTGATATTGTTGATCATTCTTTGATTCAAAGAATCATCCCATCTTAATTGAAAAAGGAAATATTTTTTCAGAAAAAAATCTAGTTCTGCTTCCTTCTTGCTCTTTAATTGTTTTTTCTTTCTACGTTTTTTAATGGTTGATTCTGTGTAATTTTTTTCAACATCTTCTTTTTTCTTTTGTTTTTGTATATCTTGTTGTGTATCTGATCCAAGATCTCTTTGGCTTAGCATTTGTTTTTTTTCTTGTTGGTTCTGATTCTCTAATTCAAGATATTCTTTTTTATTAGATCGTAGATTAAGATCATTTCCGTTGATGTTCTTATTTGGACTAATTTTTGTATTTCTATGAATGTTTAAAAGAAGAAATTGGATTGGTATAATCCATGGTTTAAGCTTATATGCATCATAAAGTAGTCCAAATTCTGGGAAGAACCAAGATTCCAGATTTGATATGGGACGATATAACCTTTCTTTATTCATTCCCATCCAATCAAAAAGTTTTTTTCTTTTATTGGATGGTTTTGTTTTTTGATGAATCGTGAGAGGATAAATATCTTTATTATAAATTTGTGGATAATTATGAGTTCCAGCTTTAGTATTTTTATTAATCTTGGTACCAATATGCATATTAGTCCAGGTATCAATATCAATATTTTTTCTAAAACAAAACCGGAGAATTCTACAATCAAAATATTTTCTATCCAAATTTTTTTCTCCATATAGACTAGATTCTTCTCCTAGATAATCACTAATATCTATACCTACTAGTGCATAAACTGATTCGGGTTTCTGTGTTTTCTGTGTATTGAAATTATATGGAATTTTTGGGTCTCTGTTTACTTGTAATGGCGATGCATAAATATATGAGTCCCCTCCATCCTCATAATTCATATATTTATGTGCTAGAAGATCATATTTGTAGTTTTTTTTTAATTTTTCTTTTTGTCCTGTCCATGAGTCTATTCGGTAATAATTTTGTTTCACGTAATGAATTAATTGGTTTTTTTTATATGAATCCAATATTATTGAGTCTTTTTTTTGAATTGTACAACGTTGATTGACTCTATTTCTCCATTTTTGTGGTACTAATCGAGACCATTGAGTTTGAGATAAATTGTATTGAGAATGACTCTTTAACCAGTTTTTCCATTCATTCATTCCAGACTTATCAACTTTCTTATGCTTTGGTTTGTAATCAAATAGTCCTCGTGTCCCATAATAATCCTTGATTCTATCTTTAAGAAAAAGATGGGTCCCGTGATATTGAAATACAGATCTCAAGTAATACTTGTTATTAACTTGAACTTGTGACAATGTGTAAAATACATATGCTTGTGACAAAGAGGATAAGTCACAATAAATAGTTGAATTCTTATTACTAATATTAGAAAGCGCCTTTTGCATCGTCGAAATAAAGTGAATTGTATTTTGATTTGTTTGATCAATCCCTTCTTGATTTGTTTCATCGTGGTAAAAGAATTTATTGATCATTTTTTTTGTTGATTCAAGGAAAAGCTGTGCATTGGTCCTAAGACTGTTAATGGTACATAGAAGGCTATCGCTGTATATTCTTTCAATGAAATATTTGATAAAGTAGTAGAATTTGCGTATTAATCGGGTACTTTTTCTTTTGAATATTTGCCAAATATGTTTTTGCAATTCTGAATTTTTATCAGCACAATTTGTCTTATTAGGGCTAATACTTATACCCGGAGTTACAACTATTTTTTTCTTGTCTTTTGTGATTTGTTCTATTTGATTTCTGATTGTGGTTGTCCTATCAGCAAGATCCTTTATTTTTTTCTCTATAAGTGAATGTTTTGTCCAATTCGTGGATCGAATTCGAATGGTTGATTCGTCGGTAGTCTTATTACTGATTATAGAATCTTTTCTATTTTCATTCGATTCATATACTTTGACTTTCCCGAATCCAAATAAGAAAATTGGGTTTATTATTTTTTCAAGTTCTTTCATTATTCGTTTTATAACTAGAACTATTTTGTTAACCCATCTTGTTTTTTCTTTTGAAATCTTTAAAAACCCTTTTCTCGTTTTTTTAGAAACTCTTAGAACTAGAGAAAGAGAAAATGTTTTTTCCAGTTTTAGAATTTTTTTTTTTAGCTCTTTCCAAATAGGTTGAAAAAAAGAAGGTTGTTTTCGAGGAGAACCGAAGGGGAGTTCCGCTTCTCTTCCCCAGACTGTTAAAAAACAAAAATTGTCTTTTTTTCCTTTTTTTTTCATTGTATCTCTATGATGGGATCGTACTTTAGATTTTCGCCAAGGTTTTAGACGGAAAGGAAATAGAATTTTTATCTGAATACCATCCGTTAACCAATCTTTTGGAAATTCTGTTTCTGATAATTGAACACCATTATAAGTGCATTTAACATGCATTTCTCTATTCCAATCTTTCAAATCCTCGTACCACTCAGGGAATTGGAATAATAACATACGGCCAACATTTTTAGCTATTATCAATGAAGGCAATACAATGTATTTTCTAAGAATCGATTGGGTTACTAACATCGAACCCCTTATTGCTTGAGCAAATATAATGCTATCCCAAGTTTCTGATATTGTTATACGTTCATTTTCCTCTTTCTTTTCCTTGTTTTTCTCTCTTTCTTTTGTCTCTTCCTCCGCAGAATCGGAAATTTCAAATTCCGAGTCTCTACCCACCCAACCCCTAAAAACGAGATTCATCATTTCGGAGATATCAAAAGATAAAAAGAATGTTTTGTCTATTTGATCCAAAAAAAGTGGCGAATGCACATTTGCTTGAAACATTTCCCAAGTAACTGTTTTACGTCTTTGAGCACGCATGGATCCTTTGATTAGATCCCGACGAAAATCCGATTGTTGTGAGTAACGTATCAAAGACACCTCTTCCGCTTGATCACTATCACTAGTATTACTAATAGCGTTGGTAGTTTCCTCTTTATCAGTATAAATTACAACACGTTTGGCTTTTCTTGAACGAATTTCATGATCTTCCATTGCTTCTTCTTCATTTTCTTCCTCTTGTTCTTCAAAATCATCTGTCAATTTGTATGACCATCGAGGAACCTCTTTTCTGATTTCTTCTATTCCAGGAAAAATCAATTGATTATTTTTATTTGTAATTGTTTGATCATTGTAATCAGTTGTAACTACATCGAATATCAATTGCAAACATTTTGCTTGCTTTTCTGAATCAATTCTTTTTTCTTCTGCCAATAAAGACAATTTTTTCAAATTAAGACTGGGGGGGTATTCCAAGGGGACTTCGCCGATTGAGGTTAAGGAATGACCACTATTTGTCGATAAAAATTCTCCATCAAAGAGATTCTTTT